CATACTATAATTAGAAATTAGATTACTATCAAATCAAATTAATCAAATAAATACTATCTATCTAATCTAATATCTAATTACTAATATATCTAATTACTAATAAATTAATAAATTATAATTATTATAATTATAATATATAATTATAATTATATAATATATAAATATATAATTTATATAATATATAATTATATAATAAATAATAAAAAAAATCAAACAAAGTGGAATAGATAGAACATTGGATCATGCCACATCACTTATTCTAGGGATCTTACGGAGCCTGTTCATGCATAACATGATTAGGGTATAATCATAGAAAAGATTCTCCTCAAGCTAACCGGCCTATCCTATGCTACATAAGGGGATTGACCTGATGGTTGGATGCAGAGACACATTGGGTTGTGAATTCCAACGTAGCGGAAAAAATCATATATCCGCATGGAACAATCAATAGTTCAAGTCACACACTCCCATAATCCATCCTCTTTTAGTAAAATATACTTCAACTATTCGTAACAATACAATACTTCAGAGTTGAAGAGAAGTATCCAAATAACATGCCTTAATTTTTCAATAATCCATATTTGTTTTGTAGCAATTAAATATTTTTGTTCCTCCCCTATATGATAAATTACAAATATATATGATCTGCCTTTTCTATAAAGGACCTGAAATGCCTTGCTTACGTATCATTGGGAAGTGCATTAACATAAATACGGCAGTAAGAAGAGGTAATACAAAAGTATGTAAACTATAAAAACGAGTCAAAGTGGATTGGCCCACACTAGCGCTTCCACGTAATAATTCTACTAGGGACGATCCTATTATAGGAATAGCTTCAGGCACGCCTGTTACGATTTTTACTGCCCAATAGCCAATTTGGTCCCGAGGTAAGGAATAACCAGTTACGCCAAAAGATGCGGTCAATACAGCCAGAACCACCCCCGTAACCCAAGTTAATTCGCGGGGTTTTTTAAACCCACCCGTAAGATACACACGAAATACGTGCAAGATCATCATTAGAACCATCATACTTGCTGACCATCGATGAACTGATCGAATTAACCAACCAAAATTGGCCTCAGTCATTATGTATTGAACAGAGGAAAAAGCCTCTGTAACAGTTGGACGATAGTAAAAAGTCATAGCAAAACCCGTAGCCACTTGTACTAAAAAACAAGTAAGCGTAATCCCGCCTAGACAATAAAATATGTTGACATGAGGAGGAACATATTTACTAGTTATATCATCTGCAATCGCTTGAATCTCGAGACGTTCTTCGAACCAATCATATACTTTATTGAGATAGGTAACCCAAGAAGGACTCCCCCTCTGAGAGCCACATATGAGAATTTCATCTCGTACGGCTCAAGCCGAAACACACAAATACTGGTTTCAATGGATATGGAATAGATAGTTCAAAACTTCTTGGGTCTTAGCCACGTCACTCTATTTGACCCAAAGATACGAAGTAAGAATAAGAAAAATCCGGAATCTCTTCTTTGTGATGATAATGCCAAGAAATACAATCTCAAGTTGGCTCCTCCATCTTTCTTTATGTTAATTATAACAGGCCTCTTGAATCTTCTCTTCCCTATCTTTTTTTTTTTTAACTTTATTTGATATTATTTGATAAGAATTATCTTGTTGAGACCCTATGAATCAATTGAAACCTCAGATTCATACTAGAACCACGATGATTTAAGAAAGCAAAAGCTAAACTAAAAGTTTCTCTGAGTAAAAACCATTTGATCATCACTTATTCAATGAATGTAATGACTCAATAAAATCTATATCTATAGCTATAGAAAGAGTTTTCTTTTGGTCAAAACTGAAAGGAAAAATTTGTTTGATTTCGAAAAGGCCTATTTCCATCCGCTTGCGAGGTCTGAAGAATAGGTATGAATCATAGTTCAAATATTTCTTTTATTGATCTATTCTATATAGTCCGTGCTCCAGAGACTAGAATAAATATCTGACGAAGTAGAATCATCTTGATAGAGATGACAGGTACATTCTCTGTATTATCAATAGGATCAATTATAACAAGTCACACGCTCATATTCCGGAAATGAAATATTGAAACAAATAAATTTCACGATCGAACTACCAGAATAGTCTATAAATACAAGTCTTAAGCAATCTTAAGTTGAAGTATTAAGTAAGTTTAAGTAAAATAATCCTTTTTTATTGATTTATTGAAAAATAAAGACTTCCCGTTTTTATAAACTAATTCATTGAAATTCCGTCCAGTAAAATGGAAGAATTATAAATTTCCAAAATAATAGATAAAAATATTGCAAATAGAGCCATTGCAACCCCCATAAGTGGTGTAGTCCCCCATCCTGGAGCTACTTTTCCATATTCCGAATTCAATGGTTTCAATAAATTCCCTACGTTAGTTCGTCTTGGCCCAGATCTAGAACTACTCTCAACGGTTTTTGTAGCCATAAATCCTCTTTCATCATGAGTTGAAATCTTTTGACTTTGTATATCCTTCCGT